ATTAAGAGAAAAATAGAACCCCCCGCTGTGTACAAAATAAACTTTGTAGCTGAGTACAGACGTTTCTTCCCTCCCCATATGGATACAAGTAGGTAAACAGGAATTAATTCTAATTCCCACATGAGGAAAAAAAGTAAAAGGTCTCGAGAGGAAAATGATCCTATTTGACCACTATACATTGCTAACATCAGGAAATGGAACAATCGCGAATCTCTAGTAACTGGCCGAGCCGCTAAAGTAGCTAAAGTAGTGATGAATCCCGTCAGTAAAATGGGTCCTATGGAAAGCCCATCGATTCCCGGTCTCCAGTGAAAATCAAAAGTATTTATCCATTTATAAGCCTCCTCTAATTGGATTAATGGATCGTCCAATTGGAAATGATAACAGAACGCATAGGTCGTTAGAAGGAGTTCTAATAAGCATATACAAATAGTATACCACCGAACCACCTTATTTTTATTCCCTCTACGAGGGAGAAAGAAAATTGACGAACCCGCGGATATCGGCAAAACAACAATTATTGTTAACCAAGGAAAATAACTCGTGGTAAAGACAAGATAGACTTTGACCAGAAAAACCCGCGCTCGGAATAATTTCTCGAGTACGGGTTTTTGTCGGTAAAGAGGAATCAAATGGATTCAAGTGGATTTTTCTAGAACGTATCAATAAGCTAGACCCATGCTGCGAGTTGTCTCATGCCATAAGTAAACCCGAACACTCAAGAAATCTGTTGGACAAGCGGATTCACATCTCTTACAACCTACACAGTCCTCTGTTCTTGGAGCAGAAGCAATTTGTTTAGCTTTACATCCGTCCCAAGGTATCATTTCCAATACATCTGTGGGGCAGGCTCGTACACATTGAGTACACCCTATACATGTATCATAAATCTTTACTGAATGCGACATTGGATCTATAAATTTTTTGAACTTTATGAATTTTCGATCTGGCTTCATTAGTAATTGAATTATATATATTATGTTGTAGACGCCAGACGAATCAGTGGTTTACTAGAATTTTTTTGATAATCAATCTATTTCTGGATCTGTTCATGAGCAAGGGCCAAGATACTTTGATTTCTTACGTTTCAACAAGCATGGTCATACGAATCATACATGCTAGTTCTAAATTAGTGAATATATTGTAGATATCTGTCTTTATTTATATCATTAATACTATTTATTCAACAAATTCGATTGATTGATACGAGTTGATTTTCTGTTACGATGGATCGATGAAACAATAGCCGGCCCAATAGCTGCTTCAGCGGCTGCAATAGCTATAACAAAAATCGAGAAAATATCTCCCTTTAATTGACGACTATCAAACAAATCAGAAAATGTTACGAGATTTATATTAACCGCATTCAGTATAAGTTCAAGACACATAAGTGCTCTAACCATGTTTCGACTTGTGATCAATCCATAAATACCGATAGAAAATAAATAGGCACTCAAAATAAGTACATGTTCGGTCATCATTGACCAACCCCTCATCAATCTTGATTCATTTCAATATGAACAACAATTTCACCGATTTAATTAGAATATAAATTAAGTACGAAACAAAGTAAGGTATTAGTAATGGATCGAACTAAACCCCTTTCAATTTCATATATGAACAATAGAATATGAAAATGGAACTGAAGGAAAATGGATGTGATAACATAGAACAAAACAAGACTTTATTTATTTTATTTTGGATCTAAGTATTTATTACTTAATTACTTTACTGCCGGGCCATAGCAATTGCACCTATCAAAGCAACTAAAAGAATTATAGAAATGAGTTCAAATGGAAGGTAAAAATCTGTTGATAAATGAATCCCAATTTGTTGAACGTTACTTGTTAGGTCCTGCTCTATAATTTGATTGGATCTTGTAGTCCAAACAATCCCGTACCACGACGTATCCGAGATAGTAGTAATTAGTGAAAAAAGAATACTTGTACAAACCAGTGAAGTGACCCCATCCCCAACGGTCCAAAGATAGAAATCGTTGTAATATTCTGAACCATTCATGAACATCACAGCAAATAGGATTAAAACATTTACAGCTCCTACGTAAATAAGGAGCTGTGCAGCAGCTACAAAATAGGAGTTAGATGGAATATGGAATAAGGATATACAAACAAGAACCAGTCCCAATGAAAAAGCAGAATAAATTGGGTTGGTAAGTAAGACCACCCCCAGACCTCCTAATATAAGACCTGATCCCAGAAATACTAAAAGAATATCATGTATTGGTCCAGGTAAATCCATTATGTGTAAAAAAAGAGATAAATAAATCGAAAAATTTCATAAACTTACTAACCGATCCAAGAAAAAAGGGGTTACCTTATTTTTTTTCTTGTATATGATACGTTCCTAATTGAATCCTAAAGGGGTGTAGATTTATATAGATACAGTTATTGGATCAATCCCGCTACTGTATCTGAAAGAGTAGTTCGAAATTTGATATTTTGAAATCATCACAGATCTATGAATCCATTCTAAATCAAAATCAAGCCTTGATTCTCACCAATCAATAGTTATTTACTGACCTAACAAAATGAAAGAAGTCTCACTCCTTTACTTTAGATCAAAACGGAATCTTAGTAATTGGTAATCGTTTTTGAATCAAGAGGTTTACCCCTGATTATTTTGATTGGAGTCGAATTCGTAATTGTTCGAATTGTGTAATCTCCAATTACTGACATTGGTAACCGGCCCAAAGCAATTTGATTATAATTCAATTCGTGACGATCATAAGTAGAAAGTTCATATTCTTCAGTCATTGATAAACAGTTTGTTGGACAATACTCGACACAATTACCACAAAATATACAGATTCCAAAATCAATACTATAATTAAGCAATCGTTTCTTTCTAATATCCGTTTCCAATCTCCAATGAACAACGGGTAGATCTATGGGGCATACCCGAACACATACTTCACAAGCAATGCATTTATCAAATTCAAAATGGATTCGACCACGAAAACGCTCCGATGTGATCGATTTTTCATAAGGATATTGAATAGTCACAGGTAAACGATTCACGTGAGATAAGGTAATCATGAAACTTTGACCAATATACCTTGCAGCTCGTATTGTCTGTTGACCATAATTCATGAACCCAGTCACCAAAGGGAACATATCGTGGATATCCATGAATAGTTTGATGTTTCTTTCTCTTGCTCTAGATAGGTTATGAATCTAGAATATCCTATTTTGTTATAGCGAAACGAGTTGGGAAGAAGTTGTTAATAATAGATTACCTAGAGAAATAGGTAAAAGAAATTTCCACCCAAGGTTTAATAGCTGGTCCATTCTCATCCTAGGTAAAGTCCACCTTGTTGTGATAGGAATGAACAGGAACAAATAAGCTTTAGCTAATGTAATAAGGATACCAACTGTCATTCCAAAGACTCCACCTGTTTTATTTATTCCAAAAGGTTCAGAAATGAGTATGTACGGAATAGAGAAATTCCACCCGCCCAAGTAAAGAACTGTTACAAATAATGAAGAAACTAGTAGATTTAGGTAAGAAGCAACGTAAAATAAACCAGATTTAATACCTGAATATTCGGTTTGATAACCTGCTACTAATTCCTCCTCTGCTTCTGGTAAATCAAAAGGTAATCTTTCACATTCCGCTAGGGAAGAAATTAGAAAAACTATAAACCCTATAGGTTGACGCCACAGATTCCACCCCCAAAACCCATACTTTGACTGTGCCTCAACTATATCAACTGTACTTGAACTGTTAGATAATCATAGTCGATGATAACATCACTATTCCCATCGCTATTCCAGAACCGCACATGAGACCTCAGCTTCATACGGCTCCTCGATGGCCACAAATAAATCTAAGGACTGGTTCATTATTACCTCGGCATGTTTGTAGTGTAGATTAGAGTAACGATGTATCAAAGAGTCCCGAATTAGACCAATGGAATTCCGTCCGCCATAATCAAAAAAAGCGCTTCCGAATTGATCTCATCCTTTATTTTCTAATTAGACTTAGAATTCTTTTAGTTCAGTAATAACTTAATCCTTCAATAAAATACTCGTTGTTTCAATAGATATTTCGACCCACACTTTTCGTACGAAAAATAATTAGACACTAATTCATGAGTTATAGTTGATAAATCATTATAAGAATTCTATCCGTATGAATATGGATAGGATTGAGGAAAGAAAGAATAAACAAAGATCTCTTATTATTCAGTTTTCCTATTGCATTCCATTTCTTTCGTTCCTGTTCTTCTTTCTCACTCAGAAGGGGGTTTTCTAAAAAATCAAATCAAAGGATTACTTCGTTCTCGACAGTCATTTATTTAATCAGTGGATAGAAGCATACTCTGGATCGGAATCGTGAGGAAGTACTGCTTGATCATTTCTACGAACTTAAAGCCCTCATTATGATTCCTTTTATGTTATGCAGAAATATCCCTTTGGATACCTTACATTATCTTCATCACTAATCCTTTGTGTACCTTCGTGTTCCTAACCGTCCACTCATTTTTGATTGATCCCCGATATGGTAATACATACAACATACAACAACATACAATACAATAGTAGAAACTCCATACAGTTGATCTTTTGCACCCGCTTCAAGTCATGATGACTAATCAACCAATCTTGGGGTAAACAGTTTCGACCGCTTATGTTTACTTCCACTTTACTCTCGTACATAGGGAATGAGAATCAATCTTCTTACTGCAAATTCATAAGCTGTTTTGTTTCACTCATATAACTATCCGGTTTAACTCATCGACCCGAATGATGAATAAAAAGAGAAAGGTATCTATTCAACACATCCAACCCCTTTCCTGGAAATAAAGGAAAGGGGTAAAGGTTCATGTTCCAACGAATCACACGTAGAGATATTGATAACACACACGGAGTTAATGGTATTTCATAACTAATAGATTGAGCAGCAGCTCGTAGACCACCTGAAAAGGAATATTTATTATTCGATCCATATCCTGACATAAGAAGTCCAATAGGAGCAATACTGGAAATAGCGATCCATAAAAAAACGCCTATACTGAGATCGGCTAGAACAAGGCGATAGCCAAAAGGAATTACTAAATAGCTTAGTAGAATTGATATGACCGCTATAGATGGCCCCATACTGAATAAACGAACATCTCCTCTAGATGGGAGAAGATCCTCTTTCAAAAGTAGTTTGGTCCCATCTGCTAGAGCTTGAAGAATTCCCAAGGGGCCGGCATATTCAGGCCCGATACGTTGTTGTATCCCTGCAGATATTTCTCTTTCTAACCACACAATCACGAGTACGCCTATTGTGATTCCCGATACAGGAGTAAAAATAGGGACAAGCAGCCATAAGAGGTCATAGACCTCTTTTAAGGATTCCGATCTGGAAAAAGAATTGATAGCTTGTACTTCTGTCGTATCAATTATCATTTCAACGATCAACTTCTCCCATAATGATATCTATACTACCTAGTATCGTCATGATATCAGCCAATTTCATTCTTTTAACTAGCTGAGGAAGAATTTGCAAATTGATGAAACCAGGTGGACGAATTTTCCATCTCCAGGGAAAAACGCTATTATCCCCTATCAGAAAAATTCCCAATTCTCCCTTTGGGGCTTCTACTCTCACATAAAGTTCTTGTTTCGACAATTCAAAAGTGGGAGAAGGCTTTTTACTAACGAATCGATATTCAAAACCATTCCATTCGGAATCACTTGCTCTATCAAAGCGTCGAACTTCTAAGTTCTCATAGGGCCCCCCCGGAATTCCTTCTAGAGCCTGTTGAATCATTTTTATGGATTCCGTCATTTCATTGATTCGTACTAAATAACGAGCTAATGAGTCTCCTTCTTTTTGCCACTGGACTTCCCAATCGAATTCATCGTAACACTCATAATGATCAACTTTACGAAGATCCCGTTGGATTCCGGAAGCTCGTAGCATTGGTCCCGATAAACCCCAATTTATTGCTTCCTCCCCACCAATAATGCCCACCCCTTCAACTCGTTCCAAAAAAATGGGATTTTGCGTAATAAGCTTTTGATATTCAACAACTCCTGTTAAAGAATAATCGCAGAAATCCAAACATTTATCTATCCAGCCATGAGGTAGATCAGCAGCGACTCCCCCGATACGGAAATAATTATGCATCATTCGCATACCTGTGGCAGCTTCGAATAGGTCATATAGCAATTCCCTTTCTCTGAAAATATAGAAGAAGGGAGTCTGTGAACCGATATCTGCCATAAAAGGTCCAAGCCATAATAAATGAGAAGCTATACGACTCAGCTCCAGCATAATTACTCTGATATAGCTGGCTCTTTGGGGTACTTGAATATTTCCTAATTGTTCTGGTGCATTTACCGTTATTGCCTCTGTGAACATAGTAGCTAAATAATCCCAACGTGTTACATAAGGAAGGTATTGTATAATTGTTCGGTTTTCCGCAATTTTTTCCATCCCTCTGTGTAAATAACCCAATACGGGTTCGCAGTCAATAACATCTTCACCATCTAGAGTAACGATAAGTCGAAGAACACCATGCATTGATGGGTGGTGAGGACCCATATTAACTATCATGAGGTCTTTTCTTGTAGCCGGTACATTCATATGTTTTCTTCTCCGATCCATTATTCTATGAATTGCCGAAAACGAAATAAATGAGGTTCATCAAAAATCAAGATCTAATAAACCAAAGAATTCAAATAATCTTCAAATTAACGAGTTTTTGGTTCCCGAATATCTAATTGATCGATTAATTTTTTATAACGCACTCTATTTTTCTTTGACAAATAAGCCAGCAGTCGTTGACGTTTTCCCAGAATTTTCCGCAAACCTATCTGAGATAAATAATCTTTTCTGTGCAATTCAAAATGTGAAGTAAGTCTCTGTATCTTATTGGTGAAACTGATTACTTGAAATTCAACAGACCCTTTGTTTTTTTCTTCTTTCGGAATAACTGAGATGAATGAATTTTTGACCATAACCATAAAAATTAAATTTCTCTCTCTTTTTTTTTTTTCCACAGATATGGATTTTACCAATCAGGAATAATAATAATGCCAGTTATTTTGATCTGATACACCCAATAATCTGGATTTATTCATATATTACTTTATTCTATCAAATCAAATCAAAATGAAATTCAAATGAATTGTAAGTACAATTTGTAATTTGATTCGATAGAAGGGCAATTTCTGTACCCACAAAAGAACATTTTTTTGACCTAAGAAGATTCTGCCGAATCATTTCTAGATTCAATCCAATTGAGACGTTATTGAATCGGTATCATGTATTAGAATGTAACACAGCGTGTGTGTACATTCATATACCAGACCCGACACCTGATATATAGGAAATGTACCAACCATCAACTAATTCCGAATCGTGGATACATATGTATCCTTGACATACTGAAACGGCTGCCATTATTAGTATCAAACCAGTAGCGATTCATACAAGCTAAATCCTCTAATCGATAATTGGGCCAAAGAAACAATTTGAATTGAATGAATTTATTTATATCTGTATCAATATGCTTGTCCTCATCCAAAAATTGCCCCCAGTTCCTTACATTGTTGTCATTGAAAAATACCGGATTTCTATCCATAACATTCCTATTTCCGGAATTGAAACAAATTAGAATTCTCAATTCTCTACGACGCCTAGGGGATAGAATATTTTCAGGAACAAGCAAATCATAATGATTTTCGTCTCTATTCACAAGCATCTTTTTATGTTGTACAATGGATCCATTGAAATAATTCTCATCAACATACCTTTTTTCTCGATATCTTCCATTAGTTTGGCATTTATTATTATGGACCGATGAGATACCTATGGTTTGATACATAATAAATTGTCTATCCCATTTTATAGACAGACGTACTGGTTCGAGAATCAATATTCCCCTTTTTATCAATTCTGGAAGAGTTAGATTCGTCTGAATTAACATTACATCCAGGTGCATTTCTCCTCCTTGAATAGAGGATATAGCAATTTCCTTTGCATTTATTAGTCTAAGCAGGAAACAATATACCTTAACATTATTGAAAATTCTGTGATTCAAAGGATCATCCCATCTCAATTGAAAAAGCAAATATTTTTTCAGGAATAACTCTAGTTTTGCTTTCTTGTTACTCTCGGGTTGTCCTTTCTTTTCACGTTTTTGAATGTCTGATTCCGTGTAATCCTTTTCAAAATCTTTTTGTCGTTTTCGTGCGTCTGAGCCAATATTTCCGTGGCCGAGCTGTTCTTTTTCTTCTTGATTTCGATTCTTTAATTCAAGATATTCTTTTTGATTAGATAATATACGAAGATCCTTTTTTTGATTTCCATTAATGTTTTTGTTTTCACTAATGTTTTCATTTCCATTAAAAATGAAAAGAAGTAATTTGATTGGTATAATCCACGGTTTGATCTTATATGCATCATAAAGTGGCACAAATTCTGAGAAGAACCAAGATTTCGTATTTAATATGGGACGATATAGCATTTCTTTATTCATTCCCATCAAAAAAAAGTTTTTTTTTTGATTGGGTGGGTTGATTTCTTGATGAATCGTGAGATAGAAAAGATCTTTCTTATCAATCATTTGATAATAATCAGTCTCGGTCTTAGTCATTTTATTAATGTTGGTCCCGGTATCCGTATCGGTCCAGGACTCAATATCGATATTCTTTCTAAGAAATAAATCGAAAATTTTCCACTCCAAAAATTTTCTATCCGTACTTTTACCCGTACCAACAATATACTCTTCTCCTAGATAATCACTAATAGATATATCCCCCAGTACATAAAATGGTTCAATTTTAGGTGTGTTGTAATTATATGGAATCTCTCGGTCCTCGTTTACTTGTAATGAGGATGGATAAATATATGAGTCTTTCCTATCCCCATAATTCATATATTTATATGAAAAAAGATCATATCTGTAGTTTTTTTTGAATTTTTCTTTTTTGCTCGTCAATGAATTCACTTCATAATCATTTTTTTTCTCGTAATGAATGAATTGGGCTTTTTCATATGAATTCTTTTTTGAGTCTTTATTTTGAATCGTACGACGCCGATTGACCCTAATTCGCCATTTTTGCGGTACTAATTTAGACCACCTAGCCTGAGATAAATTGTATTGATAATGACCCCTTAACCAGTTTTTCCATTCATTCATTCCAGAATTCGGAAGTTTTTTATGCCTTGATTTGGAATCTAATATTCTTCGTGTTCCAAAAAAATTCCTGATTCTATCCTTAAGAATAAGATATGCTTCGCGATATTGAAGTAGAGATCTCAAATGAGACTTCTTATTAATAGCTTGGATTTGTGATAATTTGTAAAATACAGATGCTTGTGAAAAGGAATATAGGTCACCAGAAATCTTTGATTTATTATTACTAATATTAGAAAGAGACTTTTTTATAGTCGAAATAAAGTGAATTTTTTTTTGATTTGTTTCATCAATCCCTTCTTTATTTTTTTCATCATTGTGAATGTATTTATCGATAATCTTTTTTGTTGATTCAAGGAAAAGTTGTACATTGACTCTAGAAACATTAACAGTACATAGAAAGATATGTATGTATATTCTTTCGTTGAAAAATGTCAAAAAATAGTGCCATTTGCGTATGAATATGAATCTGTTACTTCTTCTTTTTGATATCTGCCAAATATGTTTCTGCGATTCCGATCTTTTATCACCACAACTTGTATCGTTAGGACTAATATTTATATCCGGAGTTAGAAATATTTTTCTTTTGTCTTTTGCACCCCTTTCTATTTGATTTCTGATTAGGGTTGTTCTATCGGACAGATCTTTCCTTTTTTTTTCTGTCAGTGAATAATTTGCCCAATCCATGAATCTAATTCGAGTGGTCGATTCAGGAACCATTTTATTACTGCTTATGATTATGGAATCTTTTCCATTTTCATTCGGTTCATATACTTTCTTCAATACAAATAAGAAAATTGGATTTACGTTTGCAAACTCTTTTATTATTCTTTTTAAAAATAGAACCGTTTTGATAATCCATCTTGTTTTTTCTTTTGAGACCTTTATAAACAGTTTTGTTTTTTCTTTGAAAACTCTTAGAACTAGAAAACATTTTTTTTTCACTTTTCTCTTTTTTTTTTCGAATTCATTATAAATAGGTTCAAAAAAGGAAGGTTGTTGTCGGGCAGAACCAAAAGGTAGTTCGGTTTCCCTTCCCCAGATTGTTAAAAAACAAAAATTTTCTGTTTTCCCTTTCTTTTGGATTGGATCTCTATGATGGGATCGTAGTTTGGATTTGCGCCAGGGTTTCAGACGGAAAGGAAATAGGATTTTTATCTGAATACCATCTGTTAACCAGTTTTTCGGAAATTCTGTTTCTGATAATTGAACACCATTATAGGTGCATTTAACATGCATTTCTCTATTCCACTCCTTCAAATCCTCGTACCACTCGGGGAATTGAAATAAGAACATACGGCCGAGGTTTTTAGCTATTATCAATGAAGGCAATATGATGTATTTTCTAAGAATCGATTGGGTTACTAACATAGTACCTCTTATTGCTTGAGCAAATATAATAGTATCCCAAGTTTCTGCTATTGCTATCCTTTCATTCTCGTTTTTTTTATCTGCAATTTTTTTTGCCTTTTCTTTTGCCTCTTCCTCCTCAGAATCCGAAGTTTTGAATTTCGGTCCTGTATCTATCCAGTTTCTAAAAATTAGATTCATTGTTCGGGAGATATCAAAAGAAAAAAAAAAAGTTTTGTCTATTCTGTCCAAAAAAAGCAGGGAATGCACATTCGCTTGAAACATTTCCCAAGTCACTATTTTACGTCTTTGAGCGCGCATGGATCCTTTTACTATATCCCGACGAAAATCTGATTGTTGCGAGTAACGTACCAAAGCCAACTCTTCTGCTTGATCACTATTAGTACTGGTACTAGTATCAGTATTGGTATTCTGATCCGGATCCGCCTTATCAGTATAAATTACCACACGTTTGGCTTTTCTTGAACGAATCCCATGATTTTCTGTTGATTCTTCCTCATTTTCCTCCTCCCGCTCTTCAAAAGAATTGATCAATTTGTATGATCGTCGAGGAATCTTTTTACCGATTTCTTCTATTCCAATAGATTTATTTTGAATTGTTTGATTATTTGGATCAGTTGTAATTACATCGAATAGAAATTTCAAACATTTTGTTTTATTTTCTGAATCAAATCTTCTTTGTTCGGATATTAAAACAAGCTTTTTAAAATTCAGACTAAAACCTGTTGTTGATTTCCTAGCTAATTCAGAGGTCAAGAAAGGACCAATGTCTGTCGATAATGATTCTCCATTAAATGTATCCATTTTATGTTCAAGTTTTTGGTAATCAGTAGGAAGCCTATCATGAATCTTATTTATCCAAACCATTCCTATAGAATCTTCTGTCGAAGTGATTGAGTCATCCACCATTGAACGTGAATACACTTTTTTGATTGTTCCACGACATGGTCCGTTTAAAAAAGGATCATACACTCTAGGCAAGCATTCTTGTTTATTCTTATCTTCTTGTTTATTCTTATTCTTATCTTCTTGTTTATTCTTATAGACTTGGTTATTTTTATCATTATACAATCTGGTCCTTTTTTCAAGCACATCCATAGTAAGAGATCCCTTGTTTAGAACTTCTATTCGGTTTATGAATTCATTGCTCAAGCTGTACCTTTTTTGTTCATTGGTATAAACCCAATGATTATACAGATCTTCGGGGGATAGTTTTTCGGTCGTACACAAAGACATCTTTCTTTGCATCATTTCCAAAAAAATCGATAAACTGGGTGGATATGTAAAAGATATTATTTGTTTTCCATCAACTGGACATACGTGAAAAAAATATTGTGACATTTCATTTCTTACAGCATTTTGAAAGACATTTTTTTTTATATATCTCAATGGACGATTACATCGTTTATAGTCGAAAAGAAGATTCACAAGAGGTTTTTCAAACCAGAAGAGGTCTTTATCTTCTTTCTCTTTAAGTATTTCTAACTTCAAAATTTCTTGCCTCTTTTTTTTTTCATGTAGTTTTTTTGGATCCTCCCTTTCTTCCGAACAAAGGGAAGGGTCTTCTTCGGTGGATCCCTCTTGTTCCTGTTTAGTCCCCTTCGTTTCGGAAGTTTTTTCTATTTCTACATCTGTTTCTTCCTCACTTTCCCCCCTTTCTTCCGTTTTTGAGGTTTCTTTCAGTTTCTTAGTGACAATAGGCGACGGTATTCTGCCTAAATAGTAGACACAGGTGATAAATAAGAGAATAGTAAAGATTCGAGCCATAGAATTTCTCAATTCTGACACAAGGTACTTATTAGATCGAATAAGTACATTCGATCTAATAGAATGATTTTGCCGTATCCAGAATAATACCAATCCAACCCATTTCATGAAGAAAATGTGACCAATTAACCAACCAACAAAACTACTTGTTACAAATAACATCTTGTTGTTGCATCGAAACATATAAATGTTGACTAATCTGACT